GATAATGAATTTATATAGACTCTTCTTGGTTGAGACCATATGAAAAAATGACATTGCCAAAAATTTACAAGGTAATATTTCCATTGATTAATCAAAAAATAGGTCCCCTTTGAAGCCAGAATGGATTTGCCTTGATACCTAACAGAATGAATGAAAGGATCCTTGAAGAGACATAGGATAACCTGAAAATCCTTAGTAAAGACTTTGATAAGATTTTTGATTTTTCCATATAAATAAATTCTTTCAAGAAAGGCTCCATAAGACGTTGATAGTAAATGAGAGGATTGGTTCCGGAGAAGAACAAAGATGGATTCGTATTCAAACACATGAGAATTATATAGGAATAATAATAATCTTGGATTCCTTTTTGAAAAAATATTCTTTCGAGTAATAAATTGATTCCAATTACGATATTCATAAAGAAAGAATCGTAATAAATGCAAAGAAGAGCCATCTTTAACCCAATAGCGAAGAGTTTTAACCAAGATTTCCAGATGAGCAGGATGGGGTATCTTTATATCTAACACATAATTTAAATGTGAAAATTTATCCTCTAAAAAAGGAAATATTGAATGAATTGATCGTAAATTATGAGATTTTACTATTTCTTTTCCTTCGAGAGACGATATGAATCGTAGAGAAAATGGAATTTCGATAATGACTGCAAATACCTCGGAGATATTTTGATAATCAAAATTCTTCTTATACTTATGCCCAAAAAATTCATTTTGGTTAGAGTCATTAGCCGAAAGAATAAAAAGATTCTGTTGATACATTCGAGGAATTAAACGTTTTACAATTAGTAAACTGTATTTTTTGTTATAACCTGCATTTTCCAACAAAAAAGATCTATTTAACCCATGATCATGTGCAAATGCATAAAGATATTCCTGAAAGAGAAGTGGATATAAAAAATCATGTTGCCGATATCTATCTAGTTTTAAATATCTTTTTAATTTATCCATTTAAAATGAGACCGAGTAACCTAAAGTAAAAAAAGTAGAGGGTTTCTTGAGTTCTCAAATGATACATAGTGCGATACAGTCAAAACAAGGTATTCTAAAAGTATTATAGTATATTCTAGTAATAAATAATACATACCTCGGAAACAGGTAAACTCATTACTGGACTCTCTCTTTTTTCCATCTAATTTCTAATTTGTTTCTTTCTTTCTAGGAAAATTAATAATAAAATAAGAATAAGATGGTTAGAAATCCTTTATTTTTTCAACCAAATCGCTCTTTTGATTTTGGAAAAAAGTATCCTTATCAATATACTGTTTCTTCTACACATTCATCTTCATTTCCCAATGGAAACTTACTAATAGTTAGGATTCACCTAAAAAATTTATAATCCATTCCTGGAAAAAGCCTTTACCCGCATCAGTCACTAATCTATTTTTAACGTTTAATTAGGACGGATAATCGTTCCAATGACGAAAAGAAGCTCGTTGCTTTTTATTTCCCTACAATTAGAGCCATAGGGCTCGATCCATTTATTTCAATCGACCAAACTTGGAATTAAAAAAAAACGTTTTATTTTTATACCGATTTGTTAATAATAAAATATTCTAAAAAATATCCATTGATACGACATGCTCTTTTTTCCATTCATTCTTTTCAGGATCAGTCGTGGTCTCACAAACTCTACCGATGATGTTGACGAATCTATTGCTTCATCCAAATGTGTAAAAAATCCTAGTCGCACTTAAAAGCCGAGTACTCTACCGTTGAGTTAGCAACCCCAAAAAAGGTATGTAGATAAAATCGTAATCAAATAAAAATACACTAATGAAATTCTATTGTACAAGGCAATAAAAACAGTGAATTAACAAAAAATATAAAAACAAACAGGGCAAACAACGATGCAATAAATTATCACAGTCAAAGCAAAGATTCAAAAACTGATTAATCTTAATCTATTTTATATTCTGTTCAAATTATATTCTTCATTCGATTTTTTATTAATGTAATTTATTTCTTATTATTAGATTTAATTTTATTAATTATCCCTTTTTTAATTTCATTTGAAACAAAAAATTATTAATATATATTATATATAAATCCAATTTCAATAACGTAAAAAAGCAAACTTATGTATTGAACGGAGGACAGAAAGAAAAGGATATATTACGATTGAATTATATTTGTTCAATATACTCTTGTCAATATGTATGTTCAAAAAAGATGAAATAAAATAGGAACTCTAAGTGAACTAAAAAAAAATAACTTGTGTTGGATTGGCACTACATGAATAATTTACATGTACAGAAAAGGGTGTCGATAAAATAAAAATAGAAAAAGTTTATTCAATCACAAAGTAAAAATAAATATAAATCGAATAAACAAACTTAATTATTTTTTTTATTTCATTAATTTAAATTCCTTAAAAACCTCGGCCTTCTTTAAAATATCATAAACAGTTCCTGTAGGTTGAGCACCCCTTTCAAGGAAATATAGAATAGCAGGAACATTTAAAGAAGTTTGATTGTTTATCGGATCATAAAACCCCACTTTCTGAAGATCTCTTCCTTCTCTTTGGGCACGAACATCAATTGCAACGATTCGATAGACGGCTCATTGGGATAGATTAGATGAACAATACCCCCCCTAGAAACGTATAGGAAGTTTTCTCCTCGTACGGCTCGAGAAAAATGATTTGAAGTTATGCTTATGCATATATAGAAATCAAATGGCAAATACGTCCGAAAAAAGAAATTAAAAATCAAACTAGAAATTAAGTCCTTTTTTGTTTTGATTTCCTGAAAAAAATCTTTTTTATTTTACTCATAACTCAAGTTGAATAACTCTTATATAGCTCAAATTAAAACCTTTTGGCATTTCATTTATTGAGTAGTCTCTAACCCCCCCCTTTTTTTTGTCTCATTCAAAATCAATTTTAATTGATCCAGTTGGTGAGACACTTGATTGAAAGGGTATTTCCTTGTTCCGGAATCTTTTATCTTTTCTTTGAATCATTGGGTTTAGACATTACTTCGTTGATCTTTAATGCTTTAAAAATGGCAGCAACATACCCTTTTTCATTTATTTATATATAAGAATCATACAAACGGTTGATTCCCGCACGATATACTTTTGATCGAAAAGTTTTTATCAATTAAAGTAAATTTTACTTTTTTTATTGGAATGGGATATGAAACTTGTTCTAATTGGATCCTTTCGATTTATTTGTCAAAAATAAACTTACGAAGCTGTTTCAACTTATTAATTGATACTAACCCTAGATTCTTGCCTTTATGAAATGAATCAATAATTTCTACTCGAGCTCCATCTTGGCCTATTTAAATTCCAACCCCAAAAATTGGGGTCCTAGTAGAACAGAACAAAGGATGTCGAGCCAAAAGCACTTTTTTATTTTATATAAAATGGTGGATATAAGAATCCACAAAAGATCATGTCCTTCAAGTCGCACGTTGCTTTCTACCACATCGTTTCAAACGAAGTTTTACCATAACATTCCTCAAATTTGGAATCAGTATGCAATTGATTCAATTATGGAATCATGAATAGTCATTGGTTTATTCAGTAATATAGACATAGAAATCTATATTCTACTATAAGATAATTATATATTTTTTTATATTTAAAAATATTGGAATAGTAGATTCATTTGATTTCTAAAGAATAGAAGTATAACTAAAATAGAAGGTGCCAAAATCTTTTTCATAAAAATGTAAAGACCATTGTAACTTCGATATAAAAATTAATACATAGAAATATTTATTCGTTTTATACGTTACATATTTTTTTTCTTGGCTGGGGTTTGGTGATTTTTTTCTGTAATCTTTGGAGAAAGTAAGTTTAATAAAATGTATAAATCACCCCGTTTTAATTTTAATCATTATATGAAATATACCTAAAACTTAAGTTCAAAAAGTTAAAAATAAATTTTTTTACATATGTAATTTTATTTTGTTTATTTGAATAAGATTTTAACAGCTAAAGATATTTAAATAGTTCCGTTGCTCCGCTTTATTCTAAAAATTTTATGGTAATGATGCCCAAAAAGCATTCTTCTTTTATTTAAAATTAATATTTATACTAGACTCTCTTTTCTAGGTACAAAACTCAAGAGATTTACTAGATTCAATATTTGTTCTTACTTTTTTTTTTTTTTTTTACCCAATATAGTATTAGCATAGGGGACTTAATCTCGTTGATGAAATTAAATTGGTACTAAAATCTCTATTTAGAATTAAAAAACGCATAGAATTCATAGTTCAATTAAACTAACTAATTTACGGGCTAAGGATTATAAAATTTTTTATTTCGTATTTTTATTATTAATGCATCATTGAAAAGTCAATAAAAAAGTAAGGAGACATAAGATAAAAAAAAAAGCAATCTTTTCTTGTGATAAAATCACATATGCTCTGGGACGGAAGGATTCGAACCTCCGAATACCGGGATCAAAACCCGTTGCCTTACCACTTGGCCACGCCCCACTTCTATTCGACACTAATAAACAATAATATTTTTATTAATTGTTCGTCAATTCCCGTCCAAATATCTGTGTAGAATCCAGGTTTTTTATTAGGATTTGGACACATTTATATAGAAAATTAAACTGAATTTATTGATCATTACATCGAATTCAATTAAGATATTGTATGAAAGTATGATTTCTTCAATTCTAATGGAAGAATTGAAGGTTTTTTGATTGAGTAAGTTAAAAAAAATAAGGATTTTTTTATCTACTTTGCTTTATTCATTTTTTTTATATAAATAACTCAATCAAAATGCAATTATCTCCAAGAAAAGAATGTCTGTTATGCTTAATATCTTTAGTTTGATCTGTATCTGTCTTAATTATGCCCTTTCTTCGAGTAGTTTTTTCGTTGCCAAATTGCCTGAAGCCTACGCTTTTTTGAGTCCAATCGTTGATTTTATGCCAGTTATACCATTGCTCTTTTTTCTTTTAGCCTTTGTTTGGCAAGCTGCGGTAAGTTTTCGATAATATTTGAATCAAAAACAAATTCT